GGGGTAGATCCTATCCCAATTTTTATTTTGCTAGGCCCATAGATAAAAAACCCACTTTTTTACGATTACGGGGTTTATTGGAATATGAAATCCAACCCTGGAAATACAGGATCCCCATTTTTTTTACTACCCGGAGCTTCGATACATTTCGAAATCGAGAGATGTCTACCGGGGGAGGTTCTATCAGACAACAATTAGCCAATCTAGATTTACGAAGTATTATAGATTATTCGTTGGTAGAATGGAAAGAATTGGAGGAAGAAGAACCCACGGGGAACGAATGGGAAGATCGAAAAGTTGGAAGAAGAAAAGATTTTTTGCTTAGACGCATGGAATTGGCTAAGCATTTTATTCGAACAAATATAGAACCAAAATGGATGGTTTTGTGTCTATTACCAGTTCTTCCTCCTGAGTTGAGACCAATCTATCATATAGATGAGGATAAACTAGTGACCTCGGATATTAATGAAATCTATAGAAGAATTATCTATCGGAATAATACTCTTACAGATCTATTAACAACAAGTATAGCTACGCCAGAAGAATTAATAATATCTCAGGAAAAATTGCTACAAGAAGCCGTGGATGCACTTCTTGATAATGGAATCTGCGGACAACCAATGAGGGACGATCATAATAGAGTTTACAAGTCGCTTTCAGATGTAATTGAAGGCAAAGAAGGAAGAGTTCGCGAGACTCTGCTTGGTAAACGGGTCGATTATTCAGGGCGGTCTGTGATTGTCGTGGGCCCTTCACTTTCCTTACATAGATGTGGATTGCCTCGCGAAATAGCAATAGAACTTTTCCAGGCATTTGTAATTCGTGACCTAATTAGAAAACATCTTGCTTCGAACATAGGAGTTGCTAAGAGTCAAATTCGAAAAAAAAAACCGATTGTATGGGAAATACTTCAGGAAATTCTGGATGACCATCCTGTATTGCTGAATAGAGCGCCTACTCTGCATAGATTAGGCATACAGGCATTTCTCCCTGTTTTAGTGGAGGGGCGTGCTATTTGTTTACATCCATTAGTTTGTAAGGGCTTTAATGCAGACTTTGACGGGGATCAAATGGCTGTTCATGTGCCTTTATCTTTGGAGGCTCAAGCAGAGGCACGTTTACTTATGTTTTCTCATATGAATCTTTTGTCTCCAACTATTGGAGATCCCATTTCTGCACCAACGCAAGATATGCTTAGTGGACTCTATGTCTTAACGAGTGGTAATCGTCGGGGTATTTGTGTAAATAGGTATAATCCATGTAATCGTAGAAACTATCAAAATGAAAATAATAACTATAAGTATACAAAAAAAAAAGAACCCTTTTTTTGTAATGCCTATGATGCAATTGGCGCTTATCGGCAAAAACGAATCAATTTAGGTAGTGCTTTGTGGCTGCGATGGCGACTAGATCAACGCGTTATTGCTGCAAGAGAAGCTCCCATCGAAATTCACTATGAATCTTTGGGTACCTATTATGAGATTTATGGACACTATCTAATAGTAAGAAGTATAAAAAGGGAAATTTTATATATATATATTCGAACCACTCTTGGTCATATTTCTCTTTATCGAGAAATAGAAGAAGCCATACAGGGGTTTTGGCAGGGCTGTTGTAATTCTATGCTACCCGCGGGAATTCGAGTCTCGCCGGGTTAACTAGGACCATAATTGCGGAATTTATACGTGAATCAAGATCTAGAAAAGGAAGTTTTCCAATCACTGACTCAAACCCATTGTCAAATTCTACTCAGCGCAATATGGAGGTACTGATGGCAGAACGGCCCACTCAGGTCTTTCACAATAAAGTGATAGACGGAACTGCCATGAAACGACTTATTAGTCGATTTATTGATCACTATGGAATAGGATATACATCACATATCCTGGATCAAGTAAAGACTCTGGGTTTCCGACAAGCTACCGCCGCATCCATTTCATTAGGAATTGATGATCTTTTAACAATACCTTCTAAAAGATGGCTAGTTCAAGACGCTGAACAACAAAGTTTTATTTTGGAAAAACACCATCATTATGGGAATGTACACGCGGTAGAAAAATTACGTCAATCGATCGAGATATGGTATGCCACAAGTGAATATTTGCGACAAGAAATGAATCCAAATTTTCGGATGACCGATCCTTTTAATCCAGTTCATATAATGTCTTTTTCGGGAGCCAGAGGAAATGCATCTCAGGTACATCAATTAGTAGGTATGAGAGGATTAATGTCGGATCCCCAAGGGCAAATGATTGATTTACCCATTCAAAGCAATTTACGCGAAGGGCTCTCTTTAACAGAATATATTATTTCTTGCTACGGAGCCCGTAAAGGAGTTGTGGATACCGCTATCCGAACATCAGATGCAGGATATCTCACGCGCAGACTTGTTGAAGTAGTTCAACACATTGTTGTACGTCGAACAGATTGTGGCACCGTTCGAGGTATTTCTGTAAGTCCTCGAAATGGAATGATGGCGGACAGGATTTTTATCCAAACATTAATTGGGCGTGTATTAGCAGATGATATATATATAGGTTCACGATGCATTGCTACTAGAAATCAAGATATTGGAATTGGACTTGTCAATGGATTCATCACTTTTAGAGCACAACCAATCTCTATTCGAACCCCCTTTACTTGTAGGAGTACATCTTGGATTTGTCAATTATGTTATGGCCGGAGTCCAGCTCATGACGACCTGGTCGAATTGGGAGAAGCTGTAGGTATTATTGCAGGTCAATCTATTGGAGAACCGGGCACTCAATTAACATTAAGAACTTTTCATACCGGCGGAGTATTCACAGGGGGTACTGCAGAACATGTGCGAGCCCCTTCTAATGGAAAAATAAAATTCAATGAGGATTTAGTTCATCCGACACGTACACGTCATGGACATCCTGCTTTTATATGTTCTAGAGACTTGTATGTAACTATCGAGAGTGAAGATATTATACACAATGTGTGTATTCCGCCCAAAAGTTTTCTTTTAGTTCAAAACGATCAATATGTAGAATCAGAACAAGTCATTGCTGAGATTCGCGCGAGAACATCCACTTTGAATTTGAAAGAGAAGGTTCGAAAACATATTTATTCTGACTCAGAGGGCGAAATGCACTGGAATACCGATGTGTACCATGCACCTGAATTTACATATGGTAATATTCATCTCTTACCAAAAACAAGTCATTTATGGATATTATTAGGGGAGCCCTGGAGATCCAGTCTAGGACCCTGTTCGATCCACAAGGATCAAGATCAAATGAACGCTTATTCTCTTTCTGTTAAGCGAAGATATATTTCTAACCCCTCAGTAACTAATAATCAAGCGAGACACAAATTTTTTAGTTCGTATTTTTCTGGTAAAAATCAAAAGGGAGATAGGATTCCCGATTATTCAGAACTTAATCGAATGACATGTACTGGTCGTTGTAATCCGGCCATTCTCGAGGGGAATTCTGATTTATTGGCGAAGAGGCGAAGAAATAGAGTCATCATCCCACTCGAATCGCTTCAAGAAGGCGAGAACCAACTAATACCTTCTTCAGGTATCTCAATTGAAATCCCCAGAAATGGTATTCTGCGTAGAAATAGTATTCTTGCTTATTTCGATGATCCTCGATATATAAGAAAGAGCTCGGGACTTACTAAATATGAAACTAGAGAACTTAATTCAATCGTCAACGAAGAGGATTTGATTGAGTATCGAGGAGTCAAGGTATTTTGGCCAAAATACCAAAAGGAAGTAAATCCATTTTTTTTTATTCCCGTGGAAGTTCACATTTTGGCCGAATCTTCGTCCATAATGGTACGGCACAATAGTATTATTGGGGTAGATACGCAAATCACTTTAAATAGAAGAAGTCGGGTAGGCGGATTGGTTCGAGTCAAGAAAAAAGCAGAAAAAATGAAACTGATAATATTTTCCGGAGATATCCATTTTCCTGGAAAGACAAATAAGACATTCCGATTGATACCACCAGGAGGGGGAAAACAAAATTACAAAGAATACAAAAAATTGAAAAATTGGCTCTATATCCAACGAATGAAACTTTCCAGGTATGAAAAAAAATATTTTGTTTTGGTTCAACCTGTAGTCCCATATAAAAAAACGGATGGTATAAATTTAGGAAGACTTTTCCCGCCGGATCTCTTGCAGGAAAGTGATAATCTACAACTTCGAGTTGTCAATTATATCCTTTATTACGACCCAATTCTTGAAATTTGGGACACAAGTATTCAATTAGTTCGGACTTGTTTAGTGTTGAATTGGGACCAAGACAAAAAGATCGAAAAGGCGTGTGCTTCCTTTGTTGAAATAAGGACAAATGGTTTGATTAGAGATTTTCTAAGAATCGACTTAGCGAAGTCACCTATTTCGTATACCGGAAAAAGGAACGATCTGTCGGGTGCAGGATTGATCTCTGAGAATGGATCAGATCGCGCTAATGTCAATCCGTTTTCTTCCATTCATTCCTATTCCAAGGCAAGCATTCAAGAATCCGTTAATGCAAATCAAGGGACTATTCATATGTTGTTGAATCGAAATAAGGAATCTCAATCTTTGAGAATTTTGTCATCATCCAATTGTTCTCGAATAGGTCCATTCAACGATGTAAAATCTCCCAATGTAATAAAAGAATCAATCAAAAAGGACCCCCTAATTACAATTAGTAATTCGTTGGGCCCCTTAGGAACAGGCTTTCCAATTTCTAATTTGGATTTATTTTCCCATTTAATAACCCATAATCAGATCTTACTAACTAACTATTTGCAACTTGACAATTTAAAACAGAGTTTTCAAATACTTAAATATTATTTACTGGATGAAAAAGGTAAAATTTATAATCCCTATTCATGCAGTAACATTATTTTTCATCCATTCAATTTGAATTGGTATTTTATCCATTACAATTATTGTGAAGAGACATCTACAATTGTTAGTCTTGGGCAGTTTCTTTGTGAAAATGTATGTATAGCCAAAAAAGGACCGCATTTAA